TCAAAAAAAGTAGGCATACGGCGTACAAAAAGTTCACGCCCTTCTTTATCTCTAAAAATAGGATGCCCTAACCAACCAACAGCTATTCCATCCCCGTTGTCCATTGATCCTGCTCTGAACAACCCCCCTTTTGCCGGATTATTCCCGATGTAATCATAAAAAGCTAATTTGTCGGGAATTTTAGACCAAGCTTCTGATAAACTTTGATTTTGAGCTAATCCAGCGCCAACTCTTCGATATATTTCTTGCTGGAAATATCCCTGATCCCATTGATACCGGGTGGGACCAAATAATTCGATAGGGGTAGTTGCTGAACCATACCACATAGTTCCCGCAACAACAAAAGCGGCAAAAAAGACAGCAGCGATACTACTGGAAAGCACGGTTTCAATATTTCCCATACGTAATCCTTTATACAGACGTTGGGGTGGACGGACACTAAGATGAAATAGGCCTGCTAATATGCCTAAAGTGCCCGCTGCAATATGATGAGAAGCTATTCCTCCCGGAATAAAAGGATCAAAACCTTCTACCCCCCACGCTGGATTTACAGGTTGTACCTTTCCGGTTAGTCCATAAGGATCGGACACCCATATTCCAGGACCGTACAATCCTGTTACATGAAATGCGCCAAAACCAAAACAAGCCAACCCTGAAAGAAATAAATGAATTCCAAAAATCTTGGGCAAATCCAAAGAGGGTTTTCCTGTACGTTCATCACAAAATATTTCTAAATCCCAATACACCCAATGCCAGATAGCCGCTAAGAAGCACAACCCAGAAAACACAATATGTGCACCGGCCACACCTTCGTAACTCCAAATACCCGGATTCGTTATAGTTCCCCCTGTAATACTCCAACCGCCCCATGAATTGGTTATTCCTAAACGAGTCATAAACGGTATAACGAACATACCTTGTCTCCACATTGGATCAAGAACGGGATCAGAGGGATCAAAAACTGCTAATTCATATAGAGCCATCGAACCAGCCCAACCAGCAACTAAGGCTGTATGCATTATATGGACAGAAAGCAAACGACCGGGATCATTCAATACGACGGTATGAACACGATACCAAGGTAAACCCATGGAAATACCTCTTTATCAACGAAAAATAGACACTATGTAACTTTATTGCATTAGCAAAAACTATGCTATGAACCTCCCCTTTTTGGAATTATCTTCAAGAAAGGAGTAATATTTGTTCTATTCTTTTTTTTTAGTAAAAACGGAACAATTTGGTTCCTAGTAAGAAAGAGAAGCAGATCTATTCTATACCCGATAAGGAACAATACGCAATGGGGTTAATCCCATTTTCGATCAACAAATGCATCTATATTTAGGAATCATTCAAAAGAACTATTCGGAATCGTAAACATTTTGATCGATTTATGACTCAAATATGATAAAAGACAATATTATTAAGCCAATAAACGCATTGTTACGCTTCCATATCAAAGTCCAATATAGTACTTAATTCTTTTTTCTTTCATTTTATGCCTATTGGTGTTCCAAAAGTACCTTTTCGAAGTCCTGGAGAGGAAGATGCCTCTTGGGTTGACGTATAGTGCGACTTGTCAGATATATTGGGTCATATGGGATTTCCCCCGTTCTCTCCCCCGATTGAGATATCCTTATGTTTCGGCCAAAAAAGATTGAATTACCAATAATTTGGAACGTGAAATGCAATTCGATTTGAGGGATATTCAAATTCATATTAGCAATTAGAATAATTTATGGTTGAATTTTTTGGAACACTAAAATGAAGTTTTCATAAGTAAAGTATTAAGGCTCCCTTTAGAAAAAAACATTTTGAATTTATTTTTTATTTATTACTACGTATACCCATAGATAATAAAAGATTATTATTGAATAATATTCAATATATTTTAGAGTAATAGTAATCTCAAACTTTTCACTTTAAACGAATCCAGCGAGGAAAGAAATAAATACATGTTTAATATTTTGCATTGATAGAAGATATGAAATCAATTGAAAAAAAAAAATGAAGTTGTAAAAAAAAGACGTAATATTATTGACATTTGTCCTATATGTGCAAATCAAAATTGGGCAGATTTTGACTCGGAGTAGAGCATAAACCTAAAAGAATTGAAAAGACCTTTTCAGGAACAAGAAAAGAACATCGTGATTAAAATGAAATCGCGAAGAAGCAATGCATCAATGATAAGTTAATTCGATATGTTTAATCTTAATGTATTTTTTTTTTTGAGAGGGAAGGGGCACAAAACGAACTCATTTCGTTCTTGAAAAAATGAAGAAAATTCGTTTCATTAATATACGAAATTTTCGAATTTCTTAGAATTAAGAAACCGCTCTCAAAACTAAATAAATAATATATATATAAATAGTTTCATTTTAAAAAGAAAGAGGGCTGGAATCTACACATTGAGTCGTTTTTTCTCAATTTTTGTTGAACCGTATGCATCAAAAGGTGCATGTACGGCTCTTACGGGATACAAATTTGATCCTAATCAACCGACTTTATCGAGAAAGATTACTTTTTTTAGGCCAAGAGGTTGATAGCGAGATCTCGAATCAACTGATTGGTCTTATGGTTTATTTGAGTATAGAGAATGATAACAAGGATTTGTATTTGTTTATAAACTCTCCTGGCGGATGGGTAATCCCGGGGGTCGCTATTTATGATACTATGCAATTTGTTCAACCTGATGTGCATACAATATGCATGGGATTAGCGGCTTCAATGGGATCTTTTATACTCGTCGGTGGAGAGATTACCAAACGTCTAGCATTCCCTCACGCTTGGCGCCAATGAATTTTTTACGAAAAAAAGACTATGCATGAAATTAGGAAAATGAAGTAATAATAGCATGGCACATCGAATTCGATATACGAATTTTTTTTTCAAAACATTCAATTATATATCGAAAGAGTAGTATGAAATTAGTAGGAAGGGTCTTCCCCATTTTATCTTCGCTATTGTCGGGACCCATTTTAGCGTCACAAACCTTTTTTTTATTTTCCCACCGAAGACTTTTTAAAAATTCCGATATTTATATTTATTGATATACTTATGAATATACTTTTAAAAGAGTAAAAATAAAATAAATCAAAACTTTGGGATTGCTGAATCACAGAGGAGATAAATATATAAAGCAACGGAGCCATCATAGTATTTTGGTAACTACTCTGAAATCGGAAAGGAAGGATGGTAATTGGATCGTTTGACGATGTCAATCCGATAAACCTTATAATTTCTATATATTTTCTATCTTTTTAATTGATGATTCTTTGATGTAAGGTCAAACTGAATTCCATTCTCGAGCCGTATGCAATGCCTAAAGGATGCCCGTACGGTTGTTCTATACTTTCTTTTTTTCTTTATCTCTTTACATCTCATAATCGAGATAGAAGAACCTTTTGTTCCATCATCAGGGTAATGATACATCAACCTGCGAGTTCTTTTTATGAGGCACAAACGGGAGAATTTATCCTAGAAGCAGAAGAACTACTCAAATTGCGAGAAACCATTACAAGGGTTTATGTACAAAGAACGGACAAACCCTTATGGGTTGTATCCGAAGATATGGAAAGGGATGTTTTTATGTCAGCAACGGAAGCCCAAGCTCATGGAATTGTTGATCTTGTAGCAGTTGAATAAAAAATCAAAATAGCATCAAAATTGCAGTAGGGGAATAAGTTTAAATAAATCGACAATTTTGATTTCTTTATTTAGTTATTACCGGATTCAATAATATCTTATTCATCCATTCCATGGGAAAGTAATTCATAATTAGCCGGTTAGGATCAATCTAAACCAACCCATTCATTATGGATCCGATTCAACATGCCAACTATTAAACAACTTATTAGAAACACAAGACAGCCAATCCGAAATGTCACGAAATCCCCCGCTCTTGGGGGATGCCCTCAGCGACGAGGAACATGTACTAGGGTGTATGCGCGACTCGTTCAGATCATTTCTAATAGAAAGAAGGAACCCCCTTTTCCAGTATCAAAGATCAGTACTATTTTTGAATTTAAATTCAAATAGAAGAAAAGGGGAAATCGAAGAAAGAAGTACGTACGTTCACTATATCAAAATAAAAAAGATCTATTGGATTCTTCCATTGGATATGAAATTTATGGTTTGCATTGGTGCAAATTGAATTCACTCCATTTTCAAAATTGAAGATGATAAAAAATTCCTCATTGGTAACGAATGTTTATCCATTAAGCGAGCAACTATTATTTTGAAAACCCAATTTGACTATGAAAAACGGACTAAGAGGGTCAGCTACCCCAGCAAATCTTCATAATTAAATATCGTTACTGTATAAGTAGATCTCATTGTGAGAGACTTTTTACTAGATCATGGGTAGAGCAAAAGAATGTGAACTGTACAAGTTAGCAATAATATTCATTAAATGAAGTCGAAGTAAAGGACTCCGGTGTATAGAGAGGACCTCACCGTTTTAGAAAGAACCATAGAAACGATGGAACCCACGATTTCCCTTTTATATATATAGGCATTCAACTCAAAATAATAAATTGTATCGATACAAGGTATCAAAAAACGAAAACAGAAAAAATATTCTATTAAAAGAAATTCAAATAAATAGAAATGAATAGGAATAAATAAATCGTGGGCGGGAAGGTTATAGTAGCAAAAGCCATTGGAATTCTTATTTTATACATTGGAAGAATGCGTGTTGTTATTACTAAACTAGTAAATTGGAAAAGAATAACTGAAAGAAAGGAAATCCATTAGTTATTCATTAAGGTTTCATTTATTCAATGACCAGAATTACACGAGGATATATAGCTCGTAGACGTCGAACAAAAATTCGTTTATTTGCGTCAAGCTTTCGTGGAGCTCATTCGAGACTTACTCGAACAATTATACAACAGAAAATCAGAGCTTTGGTTTCGTCTCATCGAGATAGAGATAAGCGAAAGAGGGATTTTCGTCGTTTGTGGATCGCTCGGATAAATGCAGTAATTCGTAAGAATTTTGTATCCTATAGTTATAGTCATTTTCTACACAATCTGGACAAGAACCGGTTGCTTTTTAATCGTAAAATAGTTGCACAAATAGCTATATTAAATAGGAATTGTCTTTATATGATTTCTAATTCGATCAAAAATAAATAAATTCTTCAATTTTAAGGAAAAATTGGAATTGTAAGTTCGACTATTGAAAATGCCATTTTCTGGAGAATGAACTCCGGGAAAGTAGAATAAAAATGAGTATGATAAAGATAAAGTCGCTCAAAATGAAATGAGCAACCAAACACGTCCAATAAATATCCAATACAAAAAGATTGCTTCTTCGCCGATTCTTGTTTTTTTTTTTACGATAAGTAGGAGAAATCCAATCAAGATTAGATTGGATTCTCGAATTCTTCGAATAAAACATTAAACTCTATTTCAGTTGTCGAATTTGAATTTGGATTCAAATTGAAGAGGAAAGTAAGCCTACTTTTTTTATTTATTCCGGATTCTAAGACCATTAGCTCTGGCAGTCGATTCGCTTCTTTCAAATTGTTTATCATTATTAAGAAAGGGTAATAAAGATAAAATACGAGCTTGTTTTATAGCAATAGTAATTAATCGTTGTTGTTTTAAGGTCAATCTATTCACCCGTCTGGATAATATTTTTCCTTGTTCACTAATAAATCGACTAATTAAACTCATGTTTCTATAATCAATTCGATCCCCCGATTGGATCGGGGGCAAACGCCTACGAAAAGATCGTTTGGATTTCCGAAAGAGTCGCTTGGATTTTTCCATACTTTGTTTATTCCTTATCTTGAAAATACTATTTCAATCCGATCCAAAATAATTTTGAATTAAAAAAAAGATTGGTTTTTTTTTTTATTTTGAGTTAATTCAATTCTGTTAACTAAACTATTAAAATCTAGAATAATAGGGTCTCTCGAATAGAGAATATGTCCTTTTTTTGTTCCTGATATAAGAGTGATACCCAAATCAAAATAACTTGGAGTTGGTTTATTTCTTTATCTCCCCGTGAATCGTATGTTTGTAACAATAGGGACAGAATTTTCTCAATTCCAAGCGACTCGGCGTATTGTGTCGATTCTTTTGAGTAATATATCTGGAAATCCCTCTTGATTCCTTATTAAGTCCGTTTCGAAGACAATTGCTACATTCCAAAATAACTCTTACTCGAGCATCTTTTCCCTTGGCCATGACCCTCCTTTAGTTTGAGTTTTTGATTCAATCAACTCTTCTTATTTGCTACTCTTGAAGTAACTAGCAAAAAGAAAAATAAATAAAAAAAAGTTGCTAAGTTGAAATTATGAAAGATTTCGTTCCAATCACAATACAATATACAATATAATAGAGTAAGAAATATTAAATAGAATTTAGAATTCATTTTTCAAGTTTAAGTGGAAGAAGGAATTAAAACTCTATTGAATTTAGCTATATTGAATTCGATTCGAAGTATAGTATATAGTACACTAGTTCACTTTCCTATCTTGTATTCCAGTTTTTTCATAGACCCCTTTCTATTCTCACTCTATTTTTTAGAAATCGAATTGAACGCTGAGCTCAAATTTAGCCGAGGTTGAATTCATTTTTTTTTTCTATCTTTCCTCCTTTCTTTATTTTGTCTCTAAGTATCTAATTGAATTTTGAATAATTCAAAAAAGAGGGGAAGGGATTAGTCATAGATTTTTTGATTATATCTCTAATCTTCTTCACCCCTTCCCATGTTACTAACTAAACTAGTATGAAAAAAAAGGAAATGTCAACGCATCTGGGAATAAACGATTGATCTCTATCAACAAACCCGCTAAAGACCCGAACCAGAGAGTACTTAGTACCGGTGCCACGGAAAGATAGGTTTTTAGATCTCGCATTTTTAATCCTCCTTCTTTATGTTTTAATGTTTTATTAAAATATCTAATGGTAATACATATCGGATATGGAAGTATTTGAGATTCCTTTGTATTTTACACGGGATTCCTAATTTCCATGATTGATTTAAGAGAATAAAAAAGAGATAAGATTCTACCTTTCTAAAAATAAAAAAGTACCTTTCTTCCCCTCCCCCCAGTATTCCCTCGTTCTTTTTTACGATCAGTTTGTTTGATATTCCTATGTATATAAGCATCTTATTATAATAATAGAATATATGTTATATTCTATGAATAATATTATATTCATACGAGATTTTCTCGTAGATATGAGTTAAAAGAAATAAAATAAATATCAAGAAAAATTGTCTATGTTCCTAGATTAATAGGAATGGAAAATAAGGTTTTTGAAAACAAGACGGGGATTCTCTACAATGACAATGTAGACCAATTGAAAGAAAGGGATGTAGCGCAGCTTGGTAGCGCGTTTGTTTTGGGTACAAAATGTCACGGGTTCAAATCCTGTCATCCCTACCTGTTACTTCTCTTATGAGAAGTAACAAGGAATCAATTTTAATCGATTCAAATCACACATACATTTTTTTTTATGTTATTCTCTAAGATATTCTAGGTATTCAAGATAAGATTAGAGTGGGGGACAAAAAAAATCCTTGTTAACTATTGTGATAAGAAGACTTTTTATAAGAAATAATAAAGCGCTCTTAGTTCAGTTCGGCAGAACGTGGGTCTCCAAAACCCGATGTCGTAGGTTCAAATCCTACAGAGCGTGATTCTGGGCTTGATTAATCTGAGAATTATATGCAAATTCAAATAATTGAGCAGAACAGTAATCTGAATTTGACCTCCTCTTTTCTTAAAAAAAAATTAACAGGAGGTCAAATTATCAAAAAAAACTGTTAATTAATCAAAGGTCTAACTGATCACCACGTCTGTATTGTAAATATGCAGTTACAAATAATCCCGCTAAAGTAATAGGAATTAGACCTAAGACAATTCCAAATAGAAAAACTTCAATCATTTCAATTTTTTTCTTAAAATAGAAAGGAAAAAAGAGAGGTACTATCTATCACGAAATATTAATTCGTAGTGCCAGGGAATCTCAATGACCAATAATTGTAAATATATCCGGTAATGAACTATAGAATCTCGGAGTACCGGAGAAAGATTTCTTTTTCGTTTTATGAGTTGTGCTCATTCAATTAATTTCAAATCAATCGTATCTTGTTGAGACTAATAAAGAGAGCTGAGGTTATAGTTAAAGCTGCTAGTAGAAAACCAAAATAACTAGTTATAGTAAGCATGAAGGGGCTAAATGAAATATGTTCTTTTTCTACATATGTTTCGAAAACATTTCCCTAAGTTTGAAGATAAGACGATAAGAAAAAATAGCAATTGAAACGAAAAAGAATAAGTTCAATTGTTAGTTGTTAATGCATGAAGCAGTCATTACACTACTAACAAAAGACTAAGGGAAGTAGAGTCTAAAAGGGGATAAGTTAATCATTTTGAGCATCTACTCTATTTTTATTTTGTCGATCTTTTGTTTTATCCTATCTATCAAATTGATTTATTAAAATAAAGAGTGAATTTAGACGTTATAATACCCCCTTCTCTTCTTTGAAGAGATTATGTGAATGAACCCAGTACTCAACTAATAAATAAGGAAAAATAAAAAGAAATCGAATTGATTCAAATAAAATTCAAATAAACAAATCAAATAAGGTAGTCAAATTCCATTCGTAGACCAGTAATCCTTATCATTTTTTTTTTCTTTTCTAGTTTATCGATTGTTTCCCTATTTTTTTATTATATAATTTCAATTATATAATTTCAAATTTATTATGAATAAGAAAAATAGATTTTTTTTTAATCAATACTCTATACTCCTCTTACTTGTTACTGTACGAATCAGCAATTCGCTTTAAATGGAATAAACTAAAATGAAAAAAAAAAGATTTCAAGAAAACCTTTTCTACAGTTTAGAGGTATAAACAGGAAATTTTTGAATTTCGCATCAAATTGAATTGGGGAAGTGGAAATAGGATAATTTAACTTCATTTTTTATTTTTATAAAAACTAAAAACCAACCCCTTGGATTCACATTTTACCTAACGTAAGTTTTCCGGTTCGAAACCAATAATAATATAATAGAGAGAAATAAACATAAGGTTTAAGAAATTTCATCTCAAATCATCAATTCAGACTTCTACATTGACAAGGAAAAGAAAAAAGAAATTATCTACTAGTCCTTCATTTACATACTGATTCAAATTGCGTTGCTGTCTTAGAGGAAGGATAGCTATACTGATTCGGTATACTCGAAAAAAACCCTTGGTACAATATTGACGATCTAACAAGGATGAAAAAACGGTAGTGAATTTCCATTTACTGATATCATCTTTTACAGAATCGATCCCCCTTTAATCGTACAAGAATATGCGGAGCTCAGCATGTCTGGAAGCACAGGAGAACGTTCTTTTGCCGATATTATTACCAGTATTCGATACTGGGTTATTCATAGTATTACTATACCCTCTCTATTTATTGCGGGTTGGTTATTCGTCAGCACGGGTTTAGCTTATGATGTATTTGGAAGTCCCCGCCCAAACGAATATTTTACAGAAAGCCGACAAGGAATTCCATTAATAACTGGGCGTTTTGACTCTTTGGAACAACTTGATGAATTTAGTAGATCTTTTTAGTTTTAGGAGGAACCAATGACTATAGATCGAACCTATCCAATTTTTACAGTCCGATGGTTAGCTGTTCATGGACTAGCTGTACCTACCGTTTCTTTTTTGGGATCAATATCAGCAATGCAGTTCATCCAACGATAAACATAATAAAAATTAGAGAGATATGACACAATCAAACCCGAACGAACAAAATGTTGAATTGAATCGTACCAGTCTATACTGGGGGTTATTACTTATTTTCGTACTTGCTGTTTTATTTTCTAATTATTTCTTCAATTAATAAAAAATAAAGTAAGAGAAGAAAAGAGACTGGTAGAATATGAAATATTAATTAGGAATTTGCTTATCTCATTCGGAAGGATCGCATCTCATACTTATCTATGACTGTATGTGTCTCTAGCATGACAACTTGATGAAATGGCGGAGGAAGCAAGATAAATGGCCGATACTATTGGAAGGATTCCTCTTTGGATAATAGGTACTGTAACTGGTATTCTTGTGATTGGTTTAATAGGTATTTTCTTTTATGGTTCATACTCAGGGTTGGGCTCATCTCTGTAAGAATCTAAAATAATCTAATAATCGGATGAACTGAGTTGGAGACATGAAAGCTTAAGAACTCAAGGGATCCCTTGAGTTCTTAAGCTTTCATAATAGAATATATTATTTTTATTTCAATTTGAAAATTCAAATTCTATTTGAAAAATGTCATTCATTGATTTTGACCATCTATTATTGAAGCATAGTATCTATCTTTCAAAGTTAGACTGAAATTACTTGATTTCGTTTTCCTAAATGAACCAATTATAATATATCGATTTGACGAGTACAGATATTATTCAAATCCTTTCTTTTCTAATAAACCTCCATTAAGTTCTATTTTCTCCAAAAATTGCGCTCTATTTTCTATTTTTTGATTGCTCACTACTCTAATCTATATTTTAATTAAATATAGAAATAGAAGAAACAAAAAGGTTCTGAGAAATCCGTAAAAAAATCAAAAAATAGAAAATAAGATTAAGAATAGTTATCTTAGACGAACGGGATCAAAAACTATTCTTGTTGTCGTCACAAGAAAGAAATGTGCAAAATTTCTTTCTTGTGACGACAACAAGAATAAACTAAGAAAATAAACGCTTTCTATTCTGCACTTACTTATTATCTGAAGTTTAGTATTCTGTATTCGATGAGATTTTCTCTTTTATTAGAATAGAAAACTATTAAGACATTCTCTGATAAGAGTAAGAGAGTCACTCGGTTCAATTTTGATTGAAAAAAAAATAAGAGATAAAGTCAAAAAAATTTCTTTATAATATTCTTACTATGAATAGGAATAGAGTATAAGTAACTCCCAATGACTTCGAAACAAGCAAAAATGGGTTCATAATTTTTGATCATGCAGAACACCAATAAGAATTGGATTCCTTTTCCTTTCCGAAGTTGAGATTTATAAATTTGCAAATCTAAAAATTCATTTCGGATAATTGAACCTTCTCAAACTGTTTCTTCTTTAGAACCAAAAAGATTTGTGCTAAAATAACAGATGCCAGGAAGAACAAAAGACCTTGGACACGTAATGGATCTTGAAGTACTATTTCAGCATCCCCTTGACCAAATCCACCCACATTAGGATTACTCGTTAATGGCTGATCAAGTTTGATAGATTCGCCCTCTGAAACGAGAAGCTCTGGCCCTGGCGGAATAATATCAACGACTTGACGCCCATCTAACGTATCCGCTATAGTTATTTCGTATCCCCCCTTTTCTTTTCGTATGATTTTACTTACTCTACCAGCCGCTGTAGCGTTATAAACCGTATTGTTACTCTTGTTCCCGTCGGGATAAATTTGACCCCTTCCTCTGTTCCCCCCCACATATATGGGATATTTTAAGAAGTGAACATCTTTATTATTAGCGGGATCCGGGGAAAGAATAGGAAACGTTATTTCACTATATTTCTGACCAAGAATAGGACCTATAACAAGAATATTTTTTTTAGTGGGTCGATAGCTCTGAAAAGAAAGATTGCCTATCTTTTCTTTCATCTCGGGTGAAATACGATCCGGGGGTGCTAATTCAAATCCTTCAGGTAAAATAAGAACAGCACCCACATTCAACCCCCCCCTTTTTCCATTAGCAAGAACTTGTTTCACTTGCGTATCATAAGGAATTCGAACAACTGCTTCAAATACAGTATCAGGAAGTACTGTTTGCGGAATCTCAATATCCACGGGCTTATTAGCTAAATGGCAATTGGCACATACAATACGCCCGGTTGCTTCGCGCGGATTTTCATAACCCTGCTGAGCAAAAATGGGATACGCATTTGAGATAGATGCTTGAGTGATGATATATATCATAAACGATACGGAAATAGATTGAATAATTTCTTTCTTTATCGTGATCCAAGAAAAAAAAAGGTTATTTTGAATTTGCATAGTCCAATCATTGATCCCAAAAATTTCTACAATAAAATGAGGTAGGTCACTCGGATAGTTCCCTATCCACAAGTCTGCTATTTACGTAAATTCTTTTACGCGAATATAAAATATTCGAGGGGAAATCTCCGTAGGTTCGAAGGAGTGGGTACGTCTTCAAATGCTTTGCTTATGTGCAAAGTAAGAAATATTCGAGTTGGATCAGTCATTCATTGAATGATAAATCACTACAAGTGATGGAGATAGACGATTTAAATAATGGAAGATCCAATATTTAAAAATTGTGTCTATAATGACTGGAAAAGTAGAAACAAGGCCAGATATAATTTTCTCATTATGAACAAATCCAAAATCTTTGTAGACATAGCCAATCATTAGTTCCCAACCATGGGGCGAATGGAATCCGATACATAAATCAGTTAATAAAAGAATAGAAAAAGCTTTTATTGTGTCACTTAAATTATATAGAAATTCTTGAACCCAAGAGTTAAGAATAAGAAGTTCTTTATTACCTAGAATTGAATAAGCACTAAAAATAATGAAACAGATTATATTTGTCGATAAGTGCAAAATCATATGGATATGATCCTCATTGTTTATCTTTATCAATTGGATCGTTTCTTTGTGGATTCCTATATGAGCCCTTTGCAACCCTATTTCCGGGTATTCTTTTATTATTTCGTCCAATAGGAAGAGTTCTTCTAATTCGATGAATTTTTCTATAATACTCTTTTCTTGAATATCAGTCAAAAAAGTTTCGGATTGTGTAGTATTCCACCAATCAGTAACCCAAGATTCAACACTTTTCTTAAATGAAAGAGAAACCCACCAAGGCAAAAATACTATAGATATAACAGAAAGAAAAGGGAGAAATGCTTTCTTTTTTTCCATTTTTCATCTTTGAATTGCTAATGAACTCGCCTCATTCTTCGAATCTATGCGCTGCGATCTACTATTTTTATCAAACATAAGTTCTATTCTAAGGCATCGAACCCCGGAATCTATTCTTTTTTTTTTGATTTCCCATTCATTGATTATGAATCTAGAAAGAATATAGAATAAGAAAGGGTCGACTTTAAATGAAGAAATAATAAAAATCTTGTTTACAGATAATCTAATTGATCAAATTTGAAACTGCTTCGCGTTCTCGATGAATGCTAAAGCGAAACTAAAAAAAAAACAAACATTTCAAGGAATAGTATTCCGATTTCGACTTAAAAGAACTCCCCTTGTTCTTTTTTTATTTATAGAAATATTTTGATTTGCTATTTCATTTCAAAATACTTCAATTGGTACGCGCAAAAAATAGGCCAATTTGGCAGCTTTTTGCTCAATTTCACCCAGGGTCAAATTCTCATCAGTACGCGTCAATGGAATGGCTCCCTGTCCTTTGATTTCCATATAAAGGATACGACGAGGATAAATGCCCTCTTTAACTTCTATTCTGATCGACTGAATATCCTTCATACAGAATCGTAGGAAGATACGACGCTTTTTCCCAGGAAATCCCCAACGAAAAATACACACTATTCCTTCTTTTAGATCGAATCGATCATAGCCACTCCCCACATTCCACGAAATTGTACACCACAAATAGGAACTAATAAAGAGACCCGCGATCCCGTAGAAGGACATCACGATCCCTTGTGGAAAAAAAACGATTTGCTGATATGGAACTAAAGATATAAAATTCTTACCGAGATAGCTGGAAGTTCCAACTAAGACGAATCCTAATGAACCTAAAAAAAGGATCAAGGCCCAGAAGAAATTACTTAGTTTTCGAGACCCCACTAGACGTTCTATCCATATATGTTCGGATCGCCAACTCATATTAGATCTAGTTGCATTTTTTTTATTGGAATGGAGAAACTTTTTGTTTCCGAAGTAACTCTCATCAACTAGTGCCATTCGCATGTAACCCTTTCCTTTAGGAAAAATCGGAGTAATTCGTCGAATGGGTTAGGTATAAAATAAAAGAATATCGCTTTTTTAGGATCTTCTAGAAATATCTACATACATATAGATAGATCGACTTTCCGTTTCAGGCATCTGTCTCGATTCCAATCTATTTGGAAATAATTCGAAACTTATTTCCCTATATTGTTTGTATATTTCGAGCATCTATTTACGGATATATAAGAGCTGCTTCATTTATGCCCCTATGTTATACCATAACATACTCTACTAAATGCACATCTGTATTAGCTATATCTAAGTCTTGAAAAAAAATGGATGAGATTTGAACCCATAAGATCTAAGAAATCTTGTTTTTTTGAACATGAAGAAATAAAGACGCCATTGCAATTGCCGGAAATACTAGTCCTACTAACGGCACAAAAATAGAGGGTAAGCTGTTGAGAGTTGTCATAGAATGGGTACCTCGATTGAATATTTAGACCTGTTATTACTATAAACATATCTTATACTAATTCTTAGTAGTATTCTATACTAATTAGTATATCGAAGTGAGTATTCTATATAATAGAAATAATAATAAATATAATAGAAATAATAATAATAGAAATAATAGAATAGAAATCAAATTCTATATATTCTATATATCTTATTATCTATTATTATCAACTAGAAATCAAAATGAAATAGAAAATAGAGAAATTCACGAGATTAAATAAATAGAAATTAATTCAATACAATATTATCTTATCCAATAGAGTTAAAATTAATATCAAAATCAAAATAAAGAGTTTCTTCCGAATTGAATTTCGTAAACTATTCTGTTATAATTTTTAATTCAATCCAACAACACCAGTTATTAGTAAAAAAATAGGGGCTTAGGGGGAGATTCGAGTAGAAAGAAAAGATACTCTATATCGATATTTTCTCTATTTGAATTCGCGATACATACGCAACAAGAAGGGAAGACGACCTTCGGTTTCTTTTTCTTGCCTAATTTGAATTTTGCAGAAAAAAGAATTTTCTTTTTTACTTATGTTGTTCAAAGAGGTTTCTTTCCCGA